ATTCAAAGAAAAAAAAATTCGATCCATAACATCTATGTCAGCTTTTCTGCCTGAATGCATCCAAAATGACTCGCTTTCTAGATGATCCCTCTAGAAGAGGGGGATTCTAACAAGTCCTTCTAGTTACTTCGTTCCCTATTTCTACTCGCGACAATCCTGAGGAAAAGAATTTTCTTTCTACCGAGCTGAAACAATATGTCGACGGCTCTAGTAAACTAAAGTCATCGTTTAATAGCTATTTGGCTTCAATCTCCTCCTTTACAAAAAAGGATTGAAGATCTAGTTACGATTAGAAATACACTTTTCTATCTTCATCCATGGATCTTTTACTTACTTATACTCATTCAATTGTAAGGGTTGATTCAACTTACAAAAAAAAATTATGCGTCGCGATTCCATAATCCGAAATCCGATGAGTTTTTTTATTCCATTAGAAATGGAATTTTGGATACAAATCACGAGAATGTATATTCCTCCTCAAACGTTGATCGAGGGGTAAAGGATGAAACCCTTTTCAGAAATAAAGTTTTTTGATCGGAATATGAATCAAACCGAAAGACCCCCTAACTATTTCAGTTGTTAATAGAACGAGTCACACTTTTACCACTAAACTATACCCGCTACAATATTATTATTGTATACAAATGGACCATTTGTCGAACAAGGGAGTGAGACGTAATCAAGATAGGATCAGAATCATGAAAATTGGAGTAAGTCCTGACGTGTTCCGAGGGGAGGACTTAATAAAAATCGTTACTCACAGTCCCGGCCTGAAAGAGTGATTGAAGTCGGAACATCAAAACAAAATGAGTTTCGCTCTGCAAGAATCCATAGTTCTATTTTTTTTTTTGAACTCCCCCATCAATTCTTTCAAGCAAAGAAAAGAAAGGATTTTTTCAAAAAAAAAAAAAAGAGTGAGAGTTTGAATCTGATCTTTTTTCGAAGTGACTCCCTTCCCTATTCATTTAACTTCCAGATCTTATCTTATGAATTCGGATCAATTCGATCTAGTGAAAAATAATAGTATTCATTTTGTTTGTGGACTCAAGTACTCAAACAAAGCTTGTCTTTTGAAGAAATAAATGAGTTCTATTAGATATTAGAATAGAAATAAAAAAAAAATGTGTGTGTTTTTTGTTCTAGTAAGTAAATCGATAAAAAGAAAAACAAAGCAAAGAAAAAAAGGAAACTCCTGTCATAGGAATGGAAATAGCCCCTGTTATTGTTGGGGATGCTTCAATAACAGGTATTCTCGTTTTCAAATCAGATAAATATCATTTGATCCATGATTCATTGGAGCAAAACAAGGAATGGCCCGGCTAGGTACTGGCCAGGCCGGGGGAAGAAAAGAACCTTTCGTACGAAATTAAAGAAGTACTCTTTCTATTGGGGATATCTGTTTCGAATCGTTATCTAAATGGAATTGCTGATAAACTTCGTATATATATTATAGAATAAGGAGAAAGAAAGACTTTTCTCAATCTTTACTTCACGCGTCACATATGAATTTTCCTTTTGAAATTAGGAGAGATGGCTGAGTGGACTAAAGCGACGGATTGCTAATCCGTTGTACGAGTTATTCGTACCGAGGGTTCGAATCCCTCTCTCCCCGTTCCCTCTGATCACTTGAGATTGATCTTTCGAATTCGAAAAACAAATCTCGAACCCTTGTTATCTATAATGAAATGTATGGAATACAGAAAATCATAAGAAAATTCTGAAAAACAGCAAGGAAAAACCTCTGATTTTTTTTATTCCTCACGTCCAGGATTACGTCCTGGATCATTAGATAGGAATCCGAAGATGAAGAGAGAAACAAAGAATATCACTACCGTGTAAACGAAGAGTTTGAGAGTAAGCATTACACAATCTCCAAGATCATTTTATTGGGAAATAAGGGAATAGATTCTATTCTCTATTTTTGTACCACATATCCTATTTTGACACCAGGAAATGAAGTGGTTTCTAGAAAAAAAAAGAAATTTGCGGGAATTCTTTTCTTTTGTAATAAGATTTGGATTCCTTCGTTACCAAAATTTGCTTTCATATTTATACCTACAATTAGGTATTGTGGGGGACCATACATAAGGTCTTTGCCCCGCGGGGGTCAGAATGAGGAAATGAGGTGATCCAGATTCATCGCGGCTATCAAAAAGAATTTCGATTTTGAATCGAGAGTTTATAATGTCAGACTTATATGGTCTTATCCATTGTTAGAATAGAATTTTTTTATCGAATAAATCATGAATATGAATGTTTCTAAAACAGTATTAAAGATCTCATCGAAAACTTACAGCAGCTTGCCAAACAAGGGCTAAGAGAAAAAAGAGCACAGGTATGACTGGCATAACGTCTACAATTGGATTGAAAAAAGCATAAGCCTCGGGCAATTTGGCGAAAAAAAAGCTACTCGAATGAAGAGCAGAATTAAGACAGATACAGATCAAACTTAAAATATTAAGCATAACAAACATTTCTTTCGTTCTTGGAGAGAATTTCATTATTATTGAGTTATTGATATAAGGGTAAAAATAAAGAAAGAAGAGTAAAGTAGGAAAAAAAATTCTTCTTTTTCTTTGAACTTCCCCAATCAAAAATCCTTCTATTTTCATTTGAAAATGGAAGGAATCATACTTTCATTCAATATCTTAATTGAATTATATATAATGATCAATGAATTCATTTTGATTCTACATCTACACGTGTAGGATTCTAGCAACAACCTATTCTATTCCATAGATATTGGGGCTGGAATTGACAAACAACTAATAACAATATTAGTGTTATTAGTGTTATTAGTGTCGAATAGAAATCTAAATGGGGCGTGGCCAAGTGGTAAGGCAACGGGTTTTGGTCCCGTTACTCGGAGGTTCGAATCCTTCCGTCCCAGACGGATTCTATCAGAACAAAGATTGTTCTATTGTCTATTCTTAAACAATACACTCTTTTGTTTAAGAGTGTATTGTTGGAATGTGATCCAACCTTTCATTCTGATTTCGAATGATTCTTCTATGAATCATATCCTCCCTTTCGATTAATTCTGTTTCTGAGAAACAGAATCGAATATCAATGACATGCGAATGGAAATAAACATCTTTTTGATATGGGTAGGATAGAAACAAAGATCAAAAAATTCCAAAAAAAATTGGGTGGGCCACTCAGCGTATGCCCATCCCCCCCGCTCATATTCATATTGAAGTTAGTTAGTCATCAGAGAAACTTGATACCCCTTATCCAATTTGCGTCTCTTTAATCAATGAGATATTTTTGAAACATTTTGAGTTACACGTTGTGATTGTGGCGACTTGTTGATGTGATTGATTTAGAGGTAAAATTTCGAAATCTTTCCTAGAAAACTTCTTTCTAGGAAAGATTTCGAAATTCTTGAAACCATTTTTGATTTATGATTGCTTACCCTATAAATCTTTGATATTCGAAGAAGCGTGAGATTTGTGAATCTATCCTATCGAGTCACTTGCGACATTTCTAGGTCATTAAAATGGTTTATTTGGTTAATGGCTCATTTTGTTATGGTATTGGTAATCTAATTAAAGACTCTTCTTTAGTTTAGTTCTTCGAGAAAGAATTGGATCTTTCATGATTGACCGTACCGATCAATTTGTTATAGATGGAAGAAATATTAAGCAATTCATTTCTTCGTGTTTATTATTACATATATATGTATGTCATATGACATAATATGGGGTAAAATTGGATTCTTGCCGATACTTCCCCATATGAATAACCTATTCATGCATATATCAAAATATAGCATGGACTACTATGTACCGATGGAGCCAATGACTATTCATGATTCCATAAGAAAATTCCATACTGGTCCAAATTTTAGAGGAATGTTATGGTAAAACTTCGTTTAAAACGATGTGGTAGAAAGCAACGTGCGACTTGAAGGACACGATCGGCTGTGGATTCTTGCATCCACCATTTTTCTATATCAATGAAGATGCTCTTGGCTCGACATAGTTTGTTCTGTGCCCACTAGGACCCCTTTTTGGGGGATTTAAATAAAATAGTACATGATGGAGCTCGAGCATCAATTCTTGATTCCTTTATTAGAGGGAAAGATCTAAGGTTAGCGCCAGTCAATAAGTTGGAACAACTTCGTAAGTATATCTTCGATATAGAAATCACAAATTCGAACAAGTTTCAAATAAAAAAAAAGTAAAATTTTTCTGAATTGGTAAAACTATTTCGATCAAAAGTGTATCACAGGGGAATCCACCCTTTCTATGGTTCTTCAATAGAAAGAAATAACAAAAGGTATGTTGCTGCCATTTTAAGACGATTAAGGATCACCGAAGTAATGTCTAAACCCAATGATTCAAAGCAAAGATAAGGGATACCGGAACAAGGAAACGCCATTTTCAATTATCTCAATAACTAGATCGGAATGAGAAATAAAAATAGATTCTAGACGAGACAAACAAAAGAGGTTAGAGACGGCTCAATAAATGTCTAAGGATTTCCCTTCGAGTTCTTTGAGAATTACATAACTTGAGTTATGAGTATGAATGATATTTATTTTTTTTGTGTGTTCTTCCTTCCTGAAGAACACACAAAAAAAAGGACTCAAATCCTAATCTACCTAATCTAATTGATTATTTTATGAACCATTTGTAACTTTATACATATTGAATCATTCTTTTTCGAGCCGTACGAGGGGAAAACCTCCTATACGTTTCTAGGGGGGGGGCATTGTTCATCTCTATCTATCCCAATGGGCCATCTATCGAATCGTTGCAATTGATGTTCGATCCCGAAGAGAAGGAAGAGATCTTCATAAAGTAGGTTTTTACGATCCGATAAAGAACCAAACTTATTCAAATGTTCCTGCTATTCTATATTTCCTTGAAAAGGGTGCTCAACCCACAGGAACTGTTCATGATATTTCAAAGAAGGCGGAGGTATTTAAGGAACTTTGAATTAATCAAACAAAAGAAAATTTTGGAAATCAAAAAGGGGGCCACTATCTAGCTTTGTGTCATTTTTTCCCCACCATTCCCCCTTTTTGATTCTTGCTCTATTCATACCTATTCACAATTGCTCCTGCATGATCCCATATCATATAACGACAAAAAATCTCTTCTATTGACATGAGATGGATAGAAAGAAAAAAGGGGATCGAGTGAATGGAGAAAATAACTGGAAATTGATGGGATTGCCATCAATCGGATGGTTTTCATTGGGATTCTACCAATAAAAAAAGAATGAATCTTGCTTATTGTTCGTACCTCTATTGAGAACCCGATATTTTTTTCTCACTTCTTACTTATTTATTTTTATTCCCTCATCCATACTTCGTTTCTTATCTATGTAGTGCCAATTCAACACAAGTCTTTATTTTCTTTATTGAACTTTATTTTCTTTATTGAATTTGTTTTTTCAACATTCCATTTCTATTGACAATGGTATATCGATCAAATATAATTTGATCGTAGATAAATGGATCTATTTCTCCCCGTCCAAAAAGTTTGTTTCTTTACTTCACTCAAATGATGGGTTCGACGGATTTGCTGTGACACAAAAAGTATCTTCTGAATTTAATGAAAAAAAAAAAAAAGATCAAAAAGAGGTCCATAAAATTTTACATCTCTCGATTGTCTATATTTATCTGATAATCGGTTGTATTTTCATCTGATCTGAACATTTTTATGTTCCAAATTAATCATAAAATTTGCTTTTAGCTTTTTTTTTTTGAAATTTGTTGCTAGTTCAATGTTTTATGTTTTGATGGGGTAGGGCAATCCCATCTCTTTTTTTTTATTCCGATCGTATCACCATATTTATACGGGTTGCTAACTCAACGGTAGAGTACTCGGCTTTTAAGTGCGGCTATGATCTTTTACACATTTGGATGAAGCAACAGATTCGTCCATACCATTGGTAGAGTTTGTAAGACCACGACTGATCCTGAAAGGAATGAATGGAAAAAACAGCATGTCGTATCAATGGAGAACTCAGAGAATACTTCATTCTTACCTGGTCGGTACAAAATGGGGTTTTGATTCTTGGAACGGGACCAAATCAATTCACAGTTGGGTCGAGTGAATAAATGGATAGAGCCCTAATGGCTCTAATTCTAAGGAAACAAAAAGCAACGAGCTTCTGTTCATAATTCGAATAATTACCCGATCTAATTAGACGTTAAAAATATATTAGTGCCTGATACGGGAAAGGGTTCTCCTGTGAGTGGATCATCGATTCCTTTTTTTTTTCATGAATCCTGACTATTCTTTCTCCATTATGATTATGGGGTGGATACAGATGTGTAGAAGAAGCGGTATACTGAGAAATGTATTCCAAGATCAAAAGAGCGATCGGGTTGCAAAAATAAAGGGATTTCTAACCATCCCTTGTAACTATAACGAACACAAATAAATTGGATTGGATGGAAAAAGATAGGATCCGTTGATTGGACTCCCTGTCTCCTGGGTATCTATTCTTTTCTTACTATATACCTTGTTCTGACTGTATCGTACTATGTATCATTTTATAACCCAAGAAATTCCGGGTTTTAAAAAAGTCAAATTTCAAATGGACGAATTACAACGATATTTCGAAATAGATAGATCTCGGAAACAACACTTCCTATATCCGCTTCTATTTCAGGAGTATATCTACGCACTTGCTCATGATCATGGTTTAAATGAATGGATTTTTTACGAACCCATGGAAAAGTTAGGTTTAGGTTATGACAATAAATCCAGTTCACTAATTGTGAAACGTTTAGTCACTCGAATACATCAGCAGAATCATTCGATGATTTCGGTTAATGATTCCCACCAAAACCGATTCCTCGTTGGGCGCAACAAGAATTTGGATTCTCAAATAATATCAGAGGGTTTTGCAATCATTGTGGAAATTCCATTTTCGCTGCGATTAGTATCTTCCCTAGAAGAAAAAGAAATAGCAAAATCTCATAATTTACGATCTATTCATTCAATATTTCCCTTTTTGGAAGACAAATTATCACATTTAAATTATGTGTCAAATATACTAATACCCTACCCTATCCATCTGGAAATCTTGGTTAAAACCCTTCACTGCTGGATACAAGATGCTGCCTCTTTGCATTTATTGCGATTCTTTCTCCACCATTATCGGAATTTGAATAGTCTCATTACTCCAAAGAAATCCACTTCTCTTTTAAAAAAAGAGAATCAAAGATTATTCGTATTCTTATATAACTCTCATGTATATGAATGCGAATCCATATTTGTTTTTCTCCGTAAAAAATCTTCTCATTTACGATCAACATCTTATGTAGCCTTTCTTGAGCAAACACATTTCTATGGAAAAATAGAAGATCTTGTAGTAGCGCTTCGTAATGATTTGCAGAAGACCCTATGGTTGTTCAAGGACCCTTTCATACATTATGTCAGATATCAAGGGAAATCCATTCTGGCTTCAAGGGGGACTCATTTTTTGATGAAGAAATGGAAATATCACCTTGTCCATTTTTGGCAAAGTCATTTTTCC